ACAGTTACATTTCTAGTTACATTTGTGGTAAAGGCGGAAATATTAGTGAAAGAAGGAATTCCAGTCGCACGAATGCTACGAGTGATAGTGCTTTAACTAGAAGAGAAAGTTCTAATCATCTAGAGGAAACTCAAGATTTAGAGGAAACTCAAGATTTAGAGGAAACTCAAGATTTAGAGGAAACTCAAGATTTAGAGGAAACTCAAGATTTAGAGGAAACTCAAGATTTAGAGGAAACTCAAGATTTAGAGGAAACTCAAGATTTAGAGCAAACTCAAGATTTCAGCCATTTGTGGGTTCTATGCGAAAATGAAGATTGTTATGGATTAAATTATAAGCAATTTTTGAAATCAAGAATGAATATTTGTGAATACTGTGGATATCATTTGAAAATGAGCAGTTCAGATAGAATTGAACTTTTGATTGATCAAGGTACTTGGAATCCGATGGATGAAGACATGGTTTCGGTGGATCCCATTGAATTTCATTCAGAAGAGGAATCTTATAAAGATCGTATTTATTCTTATCAAAGAGAGACAGGATTAAGTGATGCTGTTCAAACAGGCACAGGTCAACTAAATGGTATTCCCGTAGCAATTGGGGTTATGGAATTTCAGTTTATAGGGGGTAGTATGGGATCCGTAGTAGGTGAGAAAATCACCCGTTTGATCGAATATGCTGCCAATCAATTTTTACCTCTTATTCTAGTATGTGCTTCTGGAGGAGCACGTATGCAAGAAGGAAGTGTGAGCTTGATGCAAATGGCTAAAATATCTTCTGCTTTATATGATTATCAAGCAAATAAAAAGTTATTCTATGTCTCGATCCTTACATCTCCTACTACTGGTGGGGTGACGGCTAGTTTTGGTATGTTGGGGGATATCATTATTGCCGAACCCAATGCTTACATTGCATTTGCGGGTAAAAGAGTAATTGAAGAAACATTGAATATAACAGTACCTGAAGGTTCACAAGAGACTGAAAATTTATTCCATAAGGGCTTATTTGATTCAATTGTACCGCGTAGTCTTTTAAAGGGCGTTCTTAGTGAGTTATTTCAGCTCCATGCTTTCTTTCCTTTGACTCCAAATTAAATGAAGTAGAGCTTTAAATTATTCAATTTTTTTATCATTTATTATTATTATAATTAGTCTAATTAGTAATAAAATAAATATATAAATATAAATAAATATAAATAATAATATTAATATAAATAGAATTCAAAAATCTAATTAAATAAAATATTAAATAAAATAGAATTCAATATTAAATAGAATAATTATAATAGAATTATACTATTCTAAAATTCATTCTAAAATGAATATTCAATATTACTATTCTTTTTTATATTTAAAATTAGAATTCTAATTAATATTGAATTTATATTAATAATTTAATAATTTATTATATATACTCATACTCATTTAGATATACTTAGTAGAATTCTATATAGAATTCTATTCTATATAGATTTCTATATAAAAATCTACTTGGTATAAGTATATATGATATGAATTCTAGTGATTCAAAAATCTCTTTATAACAATATCAAAATAGAAAAATAACAGGTAAAAATCTTAATAGAACAATAACAAAAAACTAAAAAAATAACAGGTACAAATTTTAAATCGAGGTACCCATTCTATGACAACTCTCAGCAACTTACCCTCCATTTTTGTGCCTTTAGTAGGCCTAGTATTTCCGGCAATTGCAATGGCTTCTTTATTTCTCCATGTTCAAAAAAACAAGATTTTTTAGATACGGACAGCGGTAGGAACAAATCTCATCCATTTTTTTTAGATCTAGAAGCAATTCGATGAATTACTCCTAAGGGTTTACATAAAGATAGTGCTAGTTGATAAGAGTTACTTCGCAAACAAGGAAAAGTCAAATAAAATTCATTTGGTTGGGTTATTTTCTCAATTCCAAAAAAATACAACTGGATCTAATATGGGTTGGCGATCAGAACGTATATGGATAGAACTTATAACGGGGTCTCAAAAAACAAGTAATTTCTGCTGGGCCGTTATCCTTTTTTTAGGTTCATTAGGGTTCTTATTGGTTGGAACTTCGAGTTATCTTGGTAGGAATTTGCTATCTTTATTTCCGTCTCAGCAAATTCTTTTTTTTCCACAAGGGATCGTGATGTCTTTCTATGGAATCGCTGGTCTCTTTATTAGCTCTTATTTGTGGTGTACAATTTTGTGGAATGTAGGTAGTGGTTATGATCGATTCGATAGAAAAGAGGGAATAGTGTGTATTTTTCGTTGGGGATTTCCTGGAAAAAATCGTCGTATCTTTCTCCGATTCCTTATGAAAGACATTCAGTCCATCAGAATAGAAGTTAAAGAGGGTATTTATACTCGCCGTGTCCTTTATATGGAAATCAGAGGACAGGGGGTCATTCCCTTGACTCGTACTGATGAGAATTTGACTCCACGAGAAATTGAACAAAAAGCGGCAGAATTGGCCTATTTTTTACGTGTACCAATTGAAGTATTTTAAAAAAACGAACTGAAAAATGAATGCTTTCTTAAAAAAAAAACGGAAAAAATTCTTGAATTTTTTTTTTGGAAATATTTGATATTTTTTTTTGATTTTGATAGAAAGGGTGTTTTTTTGTTTCGAAATCCAACTAATATTCATTACTTGAAGTGCTCTTTCATGCATTCATCGAAAGGGGCAATTGCGTCGAATTTTAGCAATTGATATCTTTGGAAACAATATTTTTTCTTCATTCAAATTGGAAGCAGACCCTTTCTTTTTCTTATTCTATTTGTGTATTCTTTCTAAATTCAAGAACTAACTCCCGAATTGCAAATAAAAAAACGTGAGAATCAAATCGATTTATAGGCTCTATGACTTGTAATAGAACTTATGCTTGATAGAAATATTCTTATCATATAGAGTTGACGAATGAGGTGAAGCTGACTTCATTAAAGACGAAAAATGGCAAAAAAGAAAGCATTCATTCCCCTTCTATATCTTACATCTATAGTCTTTTTGCCCTGGTGGATCTCTTTCTCATTTAAGAAAAATATGGAATCTTGGGTTACTAATTGGTCAAATACTAGGCAATCCGAAATTTTCTTGAATGATATTCAAGAAAAGAGTATTCTAAAAAAATTCATAGAATTAGAGGAACTGTTACTCTTGGATGAAATGATAAAGGAATACCCGGAAACACGTCTACAAAACCTTCGTATCGGAATCTACAAAGAAACGATCCAATTGATCAAGACGCACAACGAAGATCTTATGAATACGATTTTGCACTTCTCGACAAATATAATCTGTTTCGTTATTTTAAGTGGTTATTCTATTCTAGGTAATCAAGAACTTTTTATTCTTAACTCTTGGGTTCAAGAATTCCTATATAACTTAAGCGACACAATAAAAGCTTTTTCTATTCTTTTATTAACTGATTTATGTATAGGATTCCATTCGACCCATGGTTGGGAACTAATGATTGGTTCTGTCTATAAAGATTTTGGATTTGCTCATAATGATCAAATTATATCCGGTCTTGTTTCCACTTTTCCAGTCATTCTAGATACAATTTTGAAATATTGGATTTTCCGTTATTTAAATCGTGTATCTCCGTCACTTGTAGTGATTTATCATTCAATGAATGACTGAAAAAAGGATCCACTGATCCAATTCTAAAGTTTGTTATTTTGTACAAAAGCTAACCATTCCAAAATTGACTTATTCTTTTTTTTCTTTTTCTTTCTACTCATCCAGCGGATTCCTCCTATATTCCAGTAAAATTCTTTCAGTACATAGCAGAATTATGGATAGGGAACTGTACCAGTGACCAACCTAATTTTATTGTAGAACTTTTCAGGATCAATGATTGGACCATGCAAACTAGAAATTACTGTTCTTGGATAAAGGAAGAGATTACTCGATCAATTTCCGTATCGCTCATGATATATATAATAACTCGAGCACCCATTTCAAATGCATATCCCGTTTTTGCACAGCAGGGTTATGAAAATCCGCGAGAAGCAACTGGCCGTATTGTATGTGCCAATTGCCATTTAGCTAATAAGCCCGTGGATATCGAGGTTCCACAAGCGGTACTTCCTGATACTGTATTTGAAGCAGTTGTTCGAATTCCTTATGATATGCAAGTGAAGCAAGTTCTTGCTAATGGTAAAAAGGGGGCTTTAAATGTGGGGGCTGTTCTTATTTTACCGGAGGGGTTTGAATTGGCTCCCCCCGATCGTATTTCGCCTGAGATTAAAGAAAAGATGGGTAATCTGTCTTTTCAAAGCTATCGTCCCACTAAAAAAAATATTCTTGTGGTAGGCCCTGTTCCTGGTCAGAAATATAATGAAATAACCTTTCCTATTCTTTCCCCCGATCCCGCTACTAAGAGAGATGTTCACTTCTTAAAATATCCAATATACGTAGGCGGGAACAGGGGAAGGGGGCAGCTTTATCCCGACGGGAGCAAGAGTAATAATAATGTTTATAATGCTACAGCTGCAGGTATAGTAAACAAAATCATACGAAAAGAAAAGGGGGGATATGAAATAACTATAGTAGATGCATCGGATGGCCGCGAAGTGATTGATATTATACCTCCAGGACCAGAACTTCTTGTTTCAGAGGGTGAATCTATCAAACTTGATCAACCATTAACGAGTAATCCAAATGTGGGTGGATTTGGTCAGGGGGATGCGGAAATAGTACTTCAAGATCCGTTACGTGTCCAAGGCTTCTTGTTCTTCGTGGCATCTGTTATTTTGGCACAAATCTTTTTGGTTCTTAAAAAGAAACAGTTTGAGAAGGTTCAATTATCTGAAATGAATTTCTAGGTCCGCGTATTTATCAACAAATTAAGTTCGTAAAAATAACGAAATCTTTTTGTTGATAATTATGTAATTCTGTATAATCAAAAGATTATGAAAAGCCCCTTGTTTGTTTCTATTCTTTTTCTACCATATTGAGTTCTACCATATTTAGAGAATTCACCGCAGTACTAGTCAGTC